GAGAAAAATTGTTGTAAAGGTCGATGGGGAAAATAAGACTCCCCACCACAAAAATATTAGTGAAAATATACTACAAAGAAATAAAAAATCTTGTATTTGTTTCTTTATTCTTTTTTTTTTAGAATTCAGAAATCCGAAGAATTCTTTTTTTTTTAGACATCTTATAAGATGGAAACCTGGTCTATTTCATATTGAAAAGTATTGAGCCAAAATTTTGAGTCAAATCCATTCCGATTATTCCAATATTTTAGGACTTATTTGTTTGTCGTACAAAAAAACTTTTTGAATTCCCAGTAGAAAGAGATTTCCCTAATGACAAAGCTTTTAACGCCGCCCAATATCCTTTCCTTTTCCAAATATTTTTACGAATACGCTTTTTTGATATAGAAGTACGTTTTTTTGGAACTGCCATTTGAAAATCATTGTTATAGTTGGATGTGAAAGACATCTATTATTCAAAACAAATTATTATTTCTTATTCATTATCTATTTTTTCTATAAATAGTATTCTGTTCATAAAAAAGAAATATAGATATGTGAAAGATCCGTTAAATTGGATCAAAAATTACTCGAAATAATAAAATTTTGATTCCAGACAATATTTGTCAAACCAATAATTTTGGGTTTGGAACTCTTAATTCTCCTCTCAAATTTATATCTTTAGAATCTGCTAGGTCATAGAAATGAAACTTAATGAAATAATAAAATAAAGAAAGAACCTAAAAGATCTTGATTTTCGTCATTCTAGACTTTATTTACACGTAATAAAATACCTCAATTGTAAACTTTTGCCTAATAAAAAACTTGAGTCTTTTTTTAGTCAAACTCGACAAAAGAATACACCTAAATTCAATTTTAAAATTCAAATGAGATTACTAATAAATCTGTTAAAGGATACGTGGTTTGATAAAAAAATATCTCAGTCGATTTTTACCCTTTTTCGATAAAAAAAGCTCATTTTAGATCTATAATATTCTAACGTTTACTAAGAAATCGTTTTGATTGAAATGGAAAACAATCAATCCCATAATGAATTAGTTAATGCGTTGAAAGAAACTAACTAAACTCAAGAGTTTTTATTTCATTAGACCGATGACCTTAGTTAATCCTATAATTCATATCAGCATCAAGTACTCTTTTTAGCGTAATTTTTTATCCTTACTCTATGAATCTAAATTATTATTACGAGAAATTCTCGTAATAATAATTTAGATTTGCATTTTAAGGTTATAAGTATTCAGTTTTATATCTAACTTGGTCATCTCATTTGACCAATTGTAACTTCTTGTTTTGAATATTTGAACGATTTTGAAAAGACTCAGAAGAAATACTAATCTAAAATTATTTAAAATTATTAAATAAGTTAGTGCATATCTTGATTTTTTATTGACTTTTTTCGAATGAGGTAAGATCCGGTGAATCGGAAACAATTAATTAAGAATAAAAAACTTTTTTTATGGAACAGACATATCAATATGCGTGGATAATACCTTTCCTTCCACTTCCAGTTCCTATGTTAATAGGGTTGGGACTTCTTCTTTTTCCGACGGCAACAAAAAGTCTTCGTCGTATGTGGTCTTTTCAGAGCGTTTTATTGTTAAGTATAGTCATGATTTTTTCCATGAATCTGTCTATTCAGCAAATAAATAGCAGTTATGTCTATCAATATGTATGGTCTTGGATTATCAATAATGATTTTTCTTTAGAATTCGGATACTTGATCGACCCGCTTACTTCTATTATGTTAATATTAATCACTACTGTTGGAATTATGGTTCTTATTTATAGTGATAATTATATGTCTCATGACCACGGATATTTGAGATTTTTTGCTTATATGAGTTTTTTCAGTACTTCCATGTTGGGATTAGTTACTAGTTCAAATTTGATACAAATTTATATTTTTTGGGAATTAGTTGGAGTATGTTCGTATCTATTAATAGGATTTTGGTTCACACGACCTGTTGCAGCAAAGGCTTGTCAAAAGGCGTTTGTAACTAATCGTGTTGGCGATTTTGGTTTATTATTAGGCATTTTAGGGTTTTATTGGATAACGGGGAGTTTCGAATTTCGTGATTTATTCCAAATATTCAATAACTTGATTTCTAATAATGAGGTCAATTTTTTATTTGTTACTTTGTGCGCTATTCTATTATTTGCCGGTGCGATTGCGAAATCTGCACAATTTCCCCTTCATGTATGGTTACCTGATGCAATGGAAGGGCCAACTCCTATTTCGGCCCTTATACATGCTGCTACGATGGTAGCAGCGGGAATTTTTCTTGTAGCTCGACTTATGCCTCTTTTCATAGTCATACCCCACATAATGAATTTTATCTCTTTGATAGGGATAATAACAGTTTTTTTAGGAGCTACTTTAGCTATTGCTCAAAAAGACATTAAGAGGGGTTTAGCTTATTCCACAATGTCTCAACTGGGTTATATGATGTTAGCTCTAGGTATGGGGTCTTATCGCAGTGCTTTATTTCATTTGATTACT